AAAGGAAAAACCAAATTATTTCGAAAAACTTTAAAAGAAACAAAAGAATGGGTTATCAAAAGTGTTATTTTTCTAAAAAGAATAATAAAAGAATTTTTCAAATTTTTAAAAGGAAATCTAATTCGATTATTTCGATTAAGAGAGGTAGAAATATATGAATCGAGTGAAATTCGAGAAGAAAAAGATTCCAGAATTAACAAAAAAATAATTGACGAATCATCTAGTCAAATTGTATCTCCGAGTTGGAAAAATTCTTTATTGACAGAAAAAAAAATGAAGGATCGAACTCATAGAACAAGTACACTTCGAGATCAAATCGAAAGAATCACAAAAGAGAAAGAAAAAGTAACTCCAAGAATGAATAATCTTAGTCCTAACAAAACAAGTTCTAGTGCTAAAAGATTCGAAAAATGGAAGATATTAAAAAGAAGCAATGCTCGATTCATCTCTAAATCACCCCTTTTTGGAAAATTTTTCATTGAACGAATCTATACGGATCTATTTTTATCCATCATTAATATTGCCAGAATAAATACAGAATTTTTTGTTGAATCAACAAAAAAAATTCGTGATAAATCCATTTTCAATAATGAAAGAAAACAAGGAAGAAAAAAGAAAAATACAATTCCGTTTATTTCGACTATAAAAAAGCCACTTGATAATATTAGTAAAAGAAATTCACATAGTTTTTATGACTTATCCTACGTGTCACAAGCATATGTACTTTACAGATTCTCAGAACTCCAGGTTAATGAGTCTTCGAAATTAAGATCTGTTCTTCAATATCAAGGAATTCCTTTTTTTCTTAAGCCTGAAATAAAACATTCTTTTGAAAGACAAGGGGTGCTTGATTCGAAATTGAAAGATAAGCAACTTCCGAGTTATGAAATGAATCAATGGAAAAACTGGTTAAGAAGACATTATCAATATGATTTATCTCAGATCATATGGTCTAGATTAATACCAGAAAAATGGCGAAATACAGTTCATCATCATCGTATAGCTAAAGCTAAGAAGGAAAATGTAAGCAAACAGCATTCATATGAAAAAAACCAATTCATTAATTCCAAAAAACAAAAAGAATTGAAAGTGGACTTAAAAGTGGACTTAAAAATTAATCAAAAAGAAAATTTTTCAAAATACTATAGATATGATCTTTTATCATCTAAATTTCTTAATTATGAAAATAAAACGGAATGCTTTTTTTATGGATCTCTGTTTGAAGGAAATAAGAACCAAGAGATTTATTATAATACACCGAAAAGAACCTTTTTTGATCCGCTGAAGAATATCCTTATTACTAATTATCTAGGAAAGGTCCATAGTCTATATATAGATATGGAAAAAACGGCCGATAGAAAATATTTGGATTGGAAAATTCTCAATTTTGATCTTAGACAAAAAGCCGATATTCAGGCGTGGATGACGATGGATATCAATAGGAATCAAAATACTCAAATTCATCCTAATAATTCTCAATTAATTCATAAAAAAGATCTTTTTTATCTTATGATTCCAGAAATCAATTCATCAAAGTCCCCGAAAGGATTTTTGGATTGGATGGGAATGAATGAAAAAATGCTAAAGCGTCCCAATCTGGAACTTTGGTTCTTCTCAGAATTGGTGTCAATTTATACTGCATATAAAATGAAACCTTGGTTTATACCAAGCAAATTCCTTTTTTTGAATTTGAATAGAAATCAAAAAAGTAGTGAAAAGAAAAAGCTCAACAAAAAAGAAAAAAGAAATTTTTTAATAGCATCGAATAAAGAGCATCCAAATCAAGAAGAAAGAGAACTCACAAGCCGAGGAGATCTTGGATCCATTCTCCCACAACAAAAAGATATCGACGAAAATTCTACAAGATCAGACACGAAAAAAGAGAAAAAAAAACAATACAAAAGTGACACAGAAGCGAAACTCGATTTCTTCCTGAAACGTTATTTGCTTTTTCAATTGAAATGGGACGATACTTTGAATCAAAGAATGATCAATAATATCAAGGTATATTGTCTCCTGCTTAGACTAATAGATCCAAGAAAAATTACTATATCTTCGATTCAAAAGAGAGAAATGAGTTTGGATATAATGCTGATTCGGGATAATTTCACTCCTACAGAATTGATGAAAAAGGGAATATTGATTATAGAACCCATTCGGCTGTCTGGAAAAAAAGATGGACAATTTATTATGTACCAAACCGTAGGTATTTCGTTGGTTCATAAGAGTAAACACCAAGCAAATAAAAAATACCAAGAGAAACGATATCTTTCTAAAAAAAAATTGGATGAAGCTATTTCACCACATCAAAGAATAACCGGAAAGAGAAAGAAAAATCATTTTGATTTGCTTGTTCCTGAAAATATTTTATCGTTTAGACGTGGTAGAAAATTGCGAATTCTAATTTCTTTCAATTCAAAGAATAGAAATGATGTAGATAGAAATCCAGTATTTTGTAACGAAAAGAACGTAAAAAACATCAGCCAAGTTTCACACGATAATAACTACCTTGATAGAGATCAAAAGAAATTAATGAAATTAAAACTCTTTCTTTGGCCTAATTACCGATTAGAAGATTTAGCTTGTCTGAGTCGTTATTGGTTTGATACCAATAATGGTAGTCGTTTCAGTATGTTAAGGATTCATCTGTATCCACAATTGAAAATTCGTGGATAATAAACTTTTTCTATATACCCTATACTCTATATATAATATAGGGTATATGAAAGCAACCAAATACAGAGATGGATCCCATATCTCACATTTCATTCTAGTATCCAACATGAAATAAATAATGTCTCAATTAGATCTCGAAATGAATCAACAGAATCTTCTTTATTTTAGGTCTCAAATTTTTGATGTGAAAGTGGACCAATTCTTTTCTATTCCTACCAATTCTTTTCTATTCCTATAGAAATCCAATTTCAAGTTGGATTGATTGATTTTAGTTCTTAAAATGAGGAGTTTAGAAAGAAATTCGGATTCGATTGTTGTATATACCACATTAAAATTAATGGCATTATTATTACTGATTAGTAAAATCCATATCTGTAAAAAGAGAAAGGGGAACTTTTTTATGGTAAAAAATACATCCATTTCGGTTATTTCTCAAAAAGAAAAGGAAGAAAACAGAGGGTCTGTTGAATTTCAAGTATTCAGTTTCACCACTAAGATACGGAAACTTACTTCACATTTGGAATTGCACAAAAAAGACTCTTCATCTCAGAGAGGTTTGCGAAAGATTTTGGGAAAACGTCAACGACTGCTGTCCTATTTGTCAAAAAAGAATAGAGGACGCTATAAAGAATTAATTAGTAAGTTGAGTATTCGAGAGAGAAAAACTCGGTAATCTGAAGCGTGATACCCTTTGAGCTTAGTCGTTTACATTTTGATGAACTTCTTTTTAATTTCAGCAATGCATGGAAGAATGACTCGGGAAAAAAACTTATGATTTCGCCAACTACAAGAAAGGACCTCATGATAGTCAATATGGGTCCTCACCACCCATCAATGCATGGTGTTCTTCGACTGATCGTTACTCTCGACGGTGAAGATGTTATTGACTGTGAACCAATATTGGGTTATTTACATAGAGGGATGGAGAAGATTGCGGAAAATCGAACAATTATACAATATTTGCCTTATGTAACGCGTTGGGATTATTTAGCTACTATGTTCACAGAAGCAATAACCGTAAATGGACCCGAGCAGTTAGGCAACATTCAAGTACCCAAAAGAGCTAGCTATATCAGAGCTATTATGTTGGAATTGAGTCGTATCGCTTCCCATTTGTTATGGCTTGGCCCTTTTATGGCAGATATTGGGGCACAGACCCCTTTCTTCTATATTTTTCGAGAACGAGAATTGATATATGACCTGTTCGAAGCTGCTACCGGTATGCGTATGATGCATAATTATTTTCGTATCGGAGGAGTGGCTGCTGATCTACCTCATGGCTGGATAGATAAATGTTTGGATTTTTGCGATTATTTTTTAACCGGGGTTGCTGAATATCAAAAACTTATTACACAGAATCCTATTTTTTTAGAACGAGTTGAAGGCATAGGCATTATTGGTGCAGAAGAAGCACTAAATTGGGGTTTATCAGGGCCAATGTTACGAGCTTCCGGAATACAATGGGATCTTCGTAAAGTTGATCGTTATGAATGTTACGACGAATTTGATTGGGAGATTCAATGGCAAAAAGAGGGGGATTCATTAGCTCGATATTTAGTACGAATCAATGAAATGACAGAATCCATAAAAATTATCCAACAGGCTCTGGAGGGAATTCCGGGGGGACCCTATGAGAATTTAGAAATCCGACGCTTTGATAGAATAAAAGATCCTGAATGGAATGATTTTGAATATCGATTTATTAGTAAAAAACCTTCTCCAACCTTTGAATTGTCCAAACAAGAACTTTATGTAAGAGTCGAAGCTCCAAAAGGAGAATTGGGAATTTTTCTGATAGGAGATCAGAGTGTTTTTCCTTGGAGATGGAAAATTCGACCGCCGGGTTTTATCAACTTGCAAATTCTTCCTCAGTTAGTTAAGAGGATGAAATTGGCTGATATTATGACGATACTAGGTAGCATAGATATCATTATGGGAGAGGTTGATCGTTGAAATGATAATTGATACAACAGAAATAGAAGCTATCTATTCTTTTTCCAGATTGGAATCCTTAAAAGAAGTCTATGGCATCATATGGATGCTTGTCCCTATTTTTACTCTTGTATTAGGAATCACACTGGGTGTACTAGTAATTGTTTGGTTAGAAAGAGAAATATCCGCGGGGATACAACAACGTATTGGACCCGAATACGCCGGGCCTTTGGGAATTCTTCAAGCTCTAGCAGATGGTACAAAACTACTTTTTAAGGAGAATCTTCTTCCATCTCGGGGGGATACTCGTTTATTTAGTATCGGGCCAGCTATAGCAGTCATATCCATTTTACTAAGTTATTCAGTAATTCCTTTTAGCTATCGCTTTATTCTAGCCGATCTTAGTATTGGTGTTTTTTTATGGATCGCCATTTCAAGTCTTGCTCCCGTTGGACTTCTGATGTCGGGATATGGATCAAATAATAAATATTCTTTTTTAGGTGGGTTAAGAGCTGCTGCTCAATCAATTAGTTATGAAATACCATTAACTCTATGTGTATTATCAATATCTCTACGTGCGATTCGCTGAAACATAAAAATTCCCCTATTTCTTTCTGGCAAGAGGGTTAAATGAGTTGAATATCTATTTTTATTCATCATTATCATTGGGATGGATGAAGGAAATCAGATAGTTATATGAGTGAAATAAAACGGCTTACAAATTTGCTGTTAAATAAATTCAATCTTATTTCCTATGTACAAGAATTAAGTGAAAGCAAACATAAGCAGCCAAGACTGTTTACTCCAAGATTGGTTGATTAGTCATTATAGCTTGAGGCGCGTTCAAAAGATCAACTGTTTGGGGTTTTTACTAGCTATTACCATAGATGTATTACCAAGTCAAAAAATGAGTGGATGGTTAGGAAAACCAAGATACACAAAGGATTAGTAATGGAGATTCTATAAATTATCCAACAGGATATTTCTTTTTCTTTATAGAAAAGTAATTCGAATTGGGGCTTTAAGTTGGTAGAAATGATTAAGAAGTACTCCCCAAGATTTCGATCCAGAGTATGTTCCTATCCACCGATTAAGTAAATAACTATCAAGAACGAAGAAATCTTTTACTTTTGAGTAATGTCCCTTTTTCTGAGAAAGGAGAATAGGAACGAAAGAAAATCGAAATAGTTAGGAATAAAAAAGATCTCTTTTTGCAATTCTAGTATTTCGATTTTCTTTTGAGAAATACAATTCGAATTATTATTATGTAATGCAATATCGAATTCTTTTTCGTAATCGAAAATAATAGGTTGAAATATCTAGGTGATATTCCTCGAAAAAGGAAAGTCTTTTTAGATTCAAGGATAAAGTTATTAATCAATAAAGAAAAATGAAAATTCTTAAAAGATGAGATCAATTCCGAAGCACTATTTTACTAGAAATCTAGCAGACAGAATTCCATTGGTCTAATTCGAAATTCTAGGCTTTAGGATAAGAATTTGACTCTCTTTCGATCCTACACAAACAAATAATGTTGAAAGGTCCTTAGATTTATTTGTGACCTATGAGGAGCCGTATGAGGTGAAAATCTCATGTACGGTTCTGTAATAGCGACGGGAACAGTGATGTTATCATCGACTATGATTATCTAACAGTTCAAGTACAGTTGATATAGTTGAGGGGCAGTCAAAATATGGTTTTTGGGGATGGAATTTGTGGCGTCAACCTATAGGGTTTATCGTTTTTCTAATTTCTTCTCTAGCCGAGTGTGAGAGATTGCCTTTTGATTTACCAGAAGCAGAAGAAGAATTAGTAGCAGGTTATCAAACTGAATATTCAGGTATAAAATTTGGTTTATTTTATGTTGCTTCGTACCTAAATTTACTAGTTTCTTCATTATTTGTAACAGTTCTTTACTTGGGAGGTTGGAATCTTTCTATTCCATATATATTTGTTACTGAGCTTTTTGACATAAATAAAAAAAGTCAAGTTTTTGGAACAATAATCGGTATCTTTATTACATTAGCTAAAACTTATTTGTTCTTGTTCATTTCTATTGCAACAAGATGGACTTTACCGAGATTGAGAATGGACCAACTATTAAATCTTGGGTGGAAATTTCTTTTACCTATTTCTCTAGGCAATCTATTATTAACAACTTCGTCCCAACTTCTTTCACTGTAAAGGAATAGAATATTCCATTTTCACAGCTTGTCTCAAACAAGAGAAAGAAATAAGTCAAATTATTTATAGATATTCCGATATGTTCCCTATATTAACTCAGTTCTTGGATTCTGGTCAACAAACAATCCGAGCTGCCAGGTACATCGGTCAAGGTTTCATGATTACCCTGTCCCACGCAAATCGTTTCCCTGTAACTATTCAATACCCCTACGAAAAATTGATCACATCAGAACGTTTCCGAGGCCGAATTCACTTTGAATTTGATAAATGCATTGCTTGTGAAGTATGTGTTCGTGTATGTCCTATAGATCTACCTGTTGTAGATTGGAAATTGGAAACTAATATTCGAAAGAAACGATTGCTTAATTACAGTATTGATTTTGGAATCTGTATATTTTGTGGTAATTGCGTTGAATATTGTCCAACAAATTGTTTATCAATGACTGAAGAATATGAACTTTCTACTTATGATCGTCACGAATTGAATTATAATCAAATTTCTCTAGGTCGGTTACCGGTGTCAATAATTGACGATTACACAATTCGAACAATTTCTTCGAATTCACCTCAAATAAAAAATGTATAAAATTCTTGATTCAAAAACCATTTACAAATTTAAAATCAAAATAGCTTTTTGATCTAAAGGAATTAGGTTTTGGCTTGGTCAAGAATGGTTGGTTGGCGAGAATCGTGGCTTCGTTTTGATTGAAAATCGATTTCTATTCGAATAATGATTTCAAAATGGATAGTTTCAATCTCTGCTTTTAAGAATAGGCGTAGCCCCATAACTGTATTTCCACCAATCCACACCATTGAAATTTCATTTATGCTCTATTTTTAGGATAACTTCTTTTTCCTGGTCAGGTCAACAAGGGCATGAAATTTTTCGATTTATTTTTTTCTATAAAAAATGGATTTACCTGGACCAATACATGATTTTCTTTTAGTCTTTCTGGGATCGGGTCTTATATTAGGAAGTTTGGCAGTAGTATTATTTCCGAATCCAATTTATTCGGCTTTTTCGTTGGGATTGGTTCTTTTTTGTATATCCTTATTCTATATTCTATCGAACTCGTATTTTGTAGCTGCTGCGCAGCTCCTTATTTATGTGGGAGCTATCAATGTTTTAATCATTTTTGCTGTAATGTTTATGAATGGTTCAGAATATTCCAAAGATTTTCATCTTTGGACCGTTGGGGATCGAGTTACTTCAATGGTTTGTATAAGCCTTTTTATTTCACTAATTACTACTATTCTAGATACGTCCTGGTATGGGATCCTTTGGACTACAAAATCAAATCAGATTCTAGAACAAGATTTGATAAGTAATAGTCAACAAATCGGAATTCATTTATCAACAGATTTTTTTCTTCCATTTGAATTCATTTCAATAATTCTTTTAGTTGCTTTAATAGGTGCAATTGCTATAGCTCGTCAACAATAAATCTTTCAAAGGAGGAATTCAAATTTAAATGGAATTAACGGAAAAGGAATGTTATAATCCTTTTATCGATTACCAATCTATATCTCTTGTTTTATTACATATTTCTTAACATATTTCTTAGAATCGAATCGATTGAATTATTTTTCAGATTGAAATGAATCAAGATTGATAAGGAGTTGGTTAATGATGCTCGAACATATACTTGTTTTGAGTGCTTATTTATTTTCTATTGGTGTTTATGGATTGATCACAAGTCGAAATATGGTTAGAGCCCTTATGTGTCTTGAACTTATATTAAATTCAGTTAATATCAATTTTGTAACATTTTCTGATATTTTTGATAGTCGTCAATTAAGAGGAGACATTTTCTCAATATTTGTTATAGCTATTGCAGCCGCTGAAGCAGCCATTGGATCGGCTATTGTTTCATCAATTTATCGTAACAGAAAATCAACTCGTATTAACCAATCCAATTTGTTGAATAAATAATATTAATCATATAAATGGAATTGGAATATTCAGAAATTGATTCAAATTTGTGGGTTTGGCATGGGTAAGATATGATCGTGATTGCAAAAACATAAGAAATCAAAGTATTTTGGTTTTCGCTCATAAAGCAACCCGAAAGCAGATTGATTCTGATCACTCATTGATTCGTCTGGTATATAAATATAGGATTCATTTAGAAGTTCGTTTACTAGACCGAAAATTTATAATGTTTAAAAATGTATAGATCCAATGTCACATTCAGTAAAGATTTATGATACATGTATAGGATGTACTCAATGTGTCCGAGCGTGTCCCACCGATGTATTAGAAATGATACCCTGGGACGGATGTAAAGCTAAACAAATCGCTTCCGCTCCAAGGACCGAGGACTGTGTTGGTTGTAAAAGATGTGAATCCGCCTGTCCAACGGATTTCTTGAGTGTTCGAGTTTATTTATGGCATGAAACAACTCGCAGTATGGGTCTAGCTTATTGATACGTTCCATAAAACTCTACTTGACTCCATTTTTTTGTTTTTTTTTTACCGATAAAACCCGTGCTCAAAATATTTGAATTTTATTTTGAGCACGGGTTTTTCTGGCTCAAGTGTATCTTGTCTTTACCACGAATCATTTTCCTTTCTTAACAATAATTGTAGTTTTGCCGATATTTATGGGTTCCTTAATTTTTTTTCTTCCACATAGAGGAAATAGATCGATCCGTTGGTATACTATATGCATTTCCGCCTTAGAACTTCTTTTAACGACTTATGCATTCTGTTATCATTTCCAATCGGACGATCCATTAATCCAACTAGTGGAGGATTATAAATGGATCACTTTTTTTGATTTCCATTGGAGATTAGGAATAGATGGACTCTCTATAGGACCCATTTTACTGACGGGATTCATCACCACTTTAGCAACTTTAGCGGCTTGGCCGGTTACTCGAGATTCGCGATTATTTCATTTCCTGATGTTAGCAATGTACAGTGGACAAATAGGATTATTTTCTTCTCGGGACCTTTTACTTTTTTTCCTCATGTGGGAGTTAGAATTAATTCCTGTTTATCTACTTGTATCTATGTGGGGGGGAAAAAAACGTCTGTACTCGGCTACTAAATTTATTTTGTACACGGCGGGGGGTTCTGTTTTTCTTTTAATGGGAGTTCTGGGTATCAGTTTATATGGTTCTACTGAACCAACATTAAATGTGGAAACATTAGCCAACCGGACCTATCCTGCGGTCTTGGAAATAATATTATATATTGGATTTTTTATTTCTTTTGCTGTCAAATTGCCAATCATACCCCTACATACATGGTTACCAGATACCCATGGAGAAGCACATTATAGTACTTGTATGCTTCTAGCCGGAATCTTATTAAAAATGGGAGCGTATGGGTTAGTTCGCATCAATATGGAATTATTCCCCCACGCTCATTCCATATTTTCTCCTTGGTTTATTATAGTAGGCGCAATGCAAATAATTTATGCAGCTTCAACTTCTATTGGTCAACAGAATTTAAAAAAAAGAATAGCTTACTCCTCTGTATCTCATATGGGTTTCATAATTATAGGAATTGGTTCTATCACCGATATGGGACTAAACGGAGCCCTTTTACAAATAATCTCTCATGGATTTATTGGTGCTGCACTTTTTTTCTTGGCCGGAACGACTTATGATAGAATACGTCTTGTTTATCTTGACGAAATGGGTGGAGTAGCTATCCCAATGCCAAAAATATTCACAATGTTCAGTAGCTTCTCGATGGCCTCCCTTGCATTACCAGGTATGAGTGGTTTTCTTGCCGAATTAATAGTCTTTTTTGGACTAATTACTAGTCCAAAATATCTTTTAATGACAAAACTCCTAATTACTTTTGTAATGGCAATTGGAATGCTATTAACTCCTATTTATTTATTATCTATGTTACGCCAGATGTTCTATGGATACAAGATATTTAATATTCCAAACTCTTCTTTTTTTGATTCTGGACCACGAGAGTTATTTCTTTCGATCTCTATTTTTTTACCCATACTAGGTATTGGTATGTACCCCGATTTCGTTCTTTCATTATCAGTTGAAAAAATAGAAGTTATTCTATCTAATTCTTTTTATAGATAGTTTTTCTAAATAAAAAAAGAAATAAAGAAAATCGTATCATTTGAAAAGTCTTCATTGTACAATGACAAAAAGAACAAAAAGAAAAGATGGCTTCTTCTTCTCTTACGTTAAGTAAGAAAATGCAATTTGACCTGGCGAGAACCCCGTGAATCAAACATTATAGTCATTCGCGGGGTTCTCGCCAGTCCACACAAAGTTTTTTATCTGATATGCGCTCTAAACCTTTCGATTCCTGAATCGCCTTTTCAGTTCAATTAGGTGGTAATGGAAATGAACCATAACTATGTAATCCTATTCCTAATAAATTGACCCCAAAATAACACATCCAAATTATAAGAAAGCCAATAGACGCTACAATAGCTGAATTTCTACTCTTAAATTTGATATTTGTTCGAGTATGTAAATAACTCGCAAATACGATCCAAGTAATAAAAGCCCACGTTTCTTTTGGGTCCCAACTCCAATAGGATCCCCATGCTTCGTTAGCCCATACTGCTCCAGAAAGTATTCCTATGGTTAAAAAGATAAATCCTAGACTAATAACCCGATAACTCCAATAATCCAATTCTTGAATCAACTGCGACCTGTAATAATTCTTTGGAGAAAAAAAAGAAATATTTCGTAAAACATTATTTCCTTCACTCATATATTCCATTTCACCAACAAAAAATGACTCATTTAAATTTAAAAAATGATTACTTGTAGAAAAAAGAGAAAGCTTTTTTCTAACTGTAATGACCAGAAGCGATACTGATAATAATGATCCACATAAAAGGGCTGCATAGCCTAATATCATCATACTTACGTGCATTATTAGCCATTCGGATTGAAGAGCAGGTACTAAGATTGTGGATTTTTTTATTTTAGTAAAAAGGCCTGAAGTAGCAAAGCCCTGGGTCAAAATGGCACTTGGACCAATTATTGTGCTTAGAAGATTTTTATTTTTTTTGAAATACGGAACTATATGAATAAGGGAAAAGCTCCACGAAAGAAAGATTAATGATTCATATAGATTACTTAAGGGAAAATGTCTCGAATAAATCCAACGAGTCATTAATACTCCTGTTATACAGAACAAAGTTATTATCAAACCTTTTTTGTATGAATCATATAATTTTACGATTTCATCAAGTAAAAAGGTTATCAAATAAATTGTAATTAGAATTAAAACGATCGAAAAAGAAATATGGGTTAATATATGCTCTAAGGTTGAAAATATCATAAAAAAAAGTTCTTTAATTAGAAAATCAAAATAGGAAATTGCATTCATTATAAGATCTAGTTACTTTCTTTTAGGAGATGACATGCCGCCACTCGGACTCGAACCGAGATGCTCTAGCACTGCTTCCTAAGAGCAGCGTGTCTACCAATTTCACCATGGCGGCTTGTCTTGAACTCATAATAGCCTATGAATAAAAAATCGTCTAGATTGAAGAATTGAATTGGGTGCAATATTTTTACAAATCGATGAAAAAAATTTCTTCAAATGGGTATTTGAAGGTTCATTTTTTTCGTTTAAGGTCTTCGTTTTATTGTGTATTTTATACTTTCCTCGAATTGAATTCTTGGAAAAATGGATAATTCTACAGGAATTAGGGAGTAGAATCCCCTCCAAAATTTTTTTTTAATGAACTGTTTTTGGTTTATTTTAGTGAAACATTAAAAAAAACCATTTTGGATCATTAGAAAACCAAATAAGGAAGAAAATTGCACAAAATACTTTCGAATTTTAATCAAGTAGTTGCAATGATTTTTTTAAAAAAGATTTTCTATTCGACTTCTATAGAAAAAGTGGATCCATAGAAAAGGGAAACCATCCATTTTTGGAACAGATTGGTTGATGAGGAAAATAATACTCCCGACCTTAAAAATAGACGAAAAATTTTCCTATCTTGTGTTTTTGTGTCAACAAAAAAAGAATCTTTTTTTTAATTTGCTAAGGTAAACAGAAGAATTCTTATCTTATTCTATATATTATATTTATATATTATAAGAGCGCACGTAATTCCATTTCCTCTTGAGTTAATAAACAGGAAATGGAATTAGGGAATTTCATTTTCGAAATGAAATGAGTCAAGTTTTGAGTCAGGCCAATTGAGATTATTCCAACGTCTTATGTTTTATTACGTATTTTATTTGTTTGTCGCACAAAAACTTTTTGAATTCCCGGTGGAAAGAGATTTTCCTAAGGAAAACGCTTTTAACGCTGCCCAATATCCCTTTCTTTTCCAAAAATTTTTACGAATACGCTTTTTTGATGCAGAAGTGCGTTTTTTTGGAACTGCCATTTAAATAAGAAGTAAAAGATTGCTAGCTGAATGTGAAAGACATCTATTGTTCAAAAAAATCTTCACTTTTCTAGATAATATTTTTTCTACAAATCGAAAAGAAAAAGAATAGATAAGATAAATGAGATAAATGGAAAATTACAGTAAAAGAAAATATTACTAAAAAAAGAAGAATATTCTTCTTTTTTAGTAATTTCTTAAACTCAAGAAAAATATGCCTAATTTTACTTGAATTTGAAAATTTGAAGGGGACTGGTAATCCAATCTCTTTCAGTTGACCAACTAGAACTTCTTGGTTTGAATATTTGAAGTATTTAGCCGAAACTAAGAATGAATAAAAAAATTCAAATCCAAAAATTCTAGTTAAGTTCGGTTAACTTAGTGCATATCTTTACCCTTTTGTTGAGTCCTTTCAAAAGAGGTAAGATCCGGCGAATCGGAAACAATTAATATTAATTAATTACAAATTAAAACTTTTTTTATGGAACAGACGTATCAATATGGGTGGATCATACCTTTCCTTCCACTTCCAGTTCCTATGTTAATAGGAGTAGGACTTCTTCTTTTTCCAACAGCAACAAAAAATCTTCATCGTCTGTGGACTCTTCCTACTATTTTCTTGTTAAGTATAGTTATGATTTTTTCAACTAATCTTTCTATTGAACAAATAAATAGCAGTTCTATCTATCAATATGTATGGTCTTGGACGCTCAATAATGATTTTTCTTTAGAGTTCGGTTACTTGATTGATCCACTTACTTCTATTATGTCAATGTTAATCACTACTGTTGGAATTACGGTTCTTATTTATAGTGATAATTATATGGCTCACGATCAAGGATACTTGAGATTTTTTGCTTCTATGAGTTTTTTCAGTACTTCCATGTTGGGATTAGTTACTAGTTCCAATTTGATCCAAATTTATATTTTTTGGGAATTGGTTGGAATGTGTTCCTATCTATTAATAGGGTTTTGGTTCACACGACCTCTTGCAGCAAATGCTTGTCAAAAAGCGTTTGTAACTAATCGTGTAGGGGACTTTGGTTTATTATTAGGAATTTTTGGTTTTTTTTGGATAACAGGTAGTTTTGAATTTCGGGATTTATTCGAAATATTCAATAACTTGGTTTACAATAATGAAGTCAATTCTCTATTTGTTACTTTGTGTGCTGTTCTATTATTTGCCGGTGCAGTTGCTAAATCCGCACAATTTCCGCTTCATGTATGGTTACCTGATGCTATGGAGGGGCCCACCCCTATTTCGGCTCTTATCCATGCCGCTACTATGGTAGCAGCAGGGATTTTTCTTGTAGCTCGCCTTCTTCCTCTTTTCATAGTTATACCTTATATAATGAATTTCATCTCCTTGATAGGCATAATTACGGTATTATTAGGAGCTACTTTAGCTCTTTCTCAAAAAGACATTAAAAGGGGTTTAGCCTATTCAACAATGTCTCAATTGGGTTATATGATGCTAGCTCTAGGAATGGGGTCTTTTCGAAGTGCTTTATTTCATTTGATTACTCATGCTTATTCAAAAGCATTATTATTTTTAGGGTCTGGGTCTGTTATTCATTCAATGGAAAATATTGTTGGCTATTCCCCTGATAAAAATCAGAATATGGTTCTTATGGGTGGTTTAAGAAAACATGTACCGATTACCAAAACCTCTTTTTTATTAGGTACATTTTCTCTTTGTGGTATTCCACCTCTTGCTTGTTTTTGGTCAAAAGATGAAATTCTTAATGATAGTTGGTTGTATTCGCCTATTTTCGCAATAATAGCTTGGATCACGGCGGGATTAACTGCATTTTATATGTTTCGGATCTATTTACTTACGTTTGAAGGGCATTTAAACGTT